GTTAATGTAGCTTATAACAAAGCAAAGCACTGAAAATGCTTAGATGGATTACCAAAAATCCCATAAACACAAAGGTTTGGTCCTGGCCTTATAATTAATTGGAGGTAAGATTACACATGCGAACATCCATAAACCGGTGTAAAATCCCTTAAACATTTATCTAAAACTTAAGGAGAGGGCATCAAGCACATACCATAGCTCAAGACGCCTTGCCTAGCCACACCCCCACGGGACTCAGCAGTGATAAATATTAAGCAATGAACGAAAGTTTGACTAAGCTATACCTCTAAGGGTTGGTAAATCTCGTGCCAGCCACCGCGGTCATACGATTAACCCAAACTAATTATTTTCGGCGTAAAACGTGTTAACTATAAACCATACAATAGAATTAAAATCCAACTTATATGTGAAAATTCATTGTTAGGACTTAAGCCCAATAACGAAAGTAATTCTAACTATTAATACAACACACGATAGCTAAGATCCAAACTGGGATTAGATACCCCACTATGCTTAGCCCTAAACTTCAATAATTACATCTACAAAAATATTTGCCAGAGGACTACTAGCTACCGCTTAAAACTCAAAGGACTTGGCGGTACTTTATATCCATCTAGAGGAGCCTGTTCTATAATCGATAAACCCCGCTTTACCTTACCATCTCTTGCTAATTCAGCCTATATACCGCCATCTTCAGCAAACCCTAAAGGGCACCAAAGTAAGCACAAGAACAAACATAAAAACGTTAGGTCAAGGTGTAGCCAATGAGATGGGAAGAAATGGGCTACATTTTCTTTCCAAAGAACATTACGGAATCCTTTATGAAACTAAAGGACGAAGGAGGATTTAGTAGTAAATTAAGAATAGAGAGCTTAATTGAATAGAGCAATGAAGTACGCACACACCGCCCGTCACCCTCCTCAAATTAGACTGACAAATGTACACATACATAATTCCACTAACAAGTTTATGAGAGGAGATAAGTCGTAACAAGGTAAGCATACTGGAAAGTGTGCTTGGAATAATCACAGTGTAGCTTAATTTTAAAGCATCTGGCCTACACCCAGAAGAATTCATAAAAATGGACACTTTGAACCAATTCTAGCCCTAAAACCAACCAACATAACTAAACTATTATATAAATTAAAACATTCATCTCAAAAAGTATTGGAGAAAGAAATTTACTTCACTAGGAGCTATAGAGAAAGTACCGTAAGGGAACGATGAAAGATCAATTTAAAGTAACAATAAGCAAAGATTAAACCTTGTACCTTTTGCATAATGAGTTAACTAGAAAAACCTTAACAAAAAGAATTTAAGCTAAAAACCCCGAAACCAAACGAGCTACCTAAAAACAATTTTATGAATCAACCCGTCTATGTGGCAAAATAGTGGGAAGATTTTTAGGTAGAGGTGAAAAGCCTACCGAGCTTGGTGATAGCTGGTTGCCCAAAAAAAGAACTTCAGTTCAACTTTAAGCTTACCATAAGAACAATAAATCAAAATGTAAACTTAAAATATAGCCAAAAGAGGGACAGCTCTTTAGGAAAGGAAAAAACCTTAAATAGTGAATAAATAACCAATAATTAACTTAACCATTGTAGGCTTAAAAGCAGCCACCAATAAAGAAAGCGTTCAAGCTCAACATATACATATACATTAATCCCAAAAATTCAAATAAATTCCTATTATATAAATTGGGCTAATCTATAAAACCATAGATGAAATACTGTTAATATGAGTAACAAGAACTTATTCTCCTAGCACAAGTGTATGACAACCCGGATAACCATTGTCAGTTACCGAATTATAGGTATTAATCAAACAATAAAACTACCTAACAACAACTCGTTAGTCCAACACAGGTGTGCTCCAAGGAAAGATTAAAAAAAGTAAAAGGAACTCGGCAACCACGAGCCCCGCCTGTTTACCAAAAACATCACCTCTAGCATAACAAGTATTAGAGGCACTGCCTGCCCAGTGACTAAAGTTAAACGGCCGCGGTATCCTGACCGTGCAAAGGTAGCATAATCACTTGTTCCTTAATTAGGGACTAGAATGAATGGCTAAACGAGGGCTCAACTGTCTCTTACTTTCAATCAGTGAAATTGACCTTCCAGTGAAGAGGCTGGAATACTACAATAAGACGAGAAGACCCTATGGAGCTTTAATTTACTAGTTTAATTTATATAAAAAACAACCTAATGGCCCAAAACTAAATAAATATAAACTAAAAAATTTCGGTTGGGGTGACCTCGGAGAATAAAAAATCCTCCGAATGATTATAACTTAGACCCACAAGTCAAAGTAACACTAGTATCTTATTGACCCAATTATTGATCAACGGACCAAGTTACCCTAGGGATAACAGCGCAATCCTATTTAAGAGTTCATATCGACAATTAGGGTTTACGACCTCGATGTTGGATCAGGACATCCCAATGGTGCAGAAGCTATTAATGGTTCGTTTGTTCAACGATTAAAGTCCTACGTGATCTGAGTTCAGACCGGAGCAATCCAGGTCGGTTTCTATCTATTTACAATTTCTCCCAGTACGAAAGGACAAGAGAAATGGAGCCACCTTAACACAAGTGCTCCCAACCTAATTTATGAAAAAAATCTCAACAAAATACATATGTACAACAAATAAAACCTAGACCAGGTTATTAGGGTGGCAGAGCCAGGTAATTGCGTAAGACTTAAAACCTTGTCCCCAGAGGTTCAAATCCTCTTCCTAATAGTGTATTTTATTAATATCCTAGCACTCCTAGCCCCAATCCTAGTCGCCATAGCCTTCCTCACCTTAGTAGAACGAAAAATCTTAGGTTACATACAACTACGCAAAGGCCCTAACATCGTAGGCCCATACGGCATTCTACAACCATTTGCAGACGCCATAAAACTATTTATAAAAGAACCCATACGTCCCCTAACCACCTCAATATCACTATTTATCATTGCACCCACTCTCTCCCTCACACTAGCTTTAAGCCTATGGATCCCATTACCAATACCCCACCCACTAATTAACCTTAACCTAGGCATACTATTTATTTTAGCCACATCAAGCCTCTCAGTCTACTCCATTTTATGATCAGGATGAGCATCAAATTCAAAATACTCCCTATTTGGAGCCCTACGAGCTGTCGCCCAAACCATCTCCTACGAAGTCACAATAGCCATCATCCTACTTTCCGTCCTTCTAATAAGCGGCTCATTCTCCCTACAAATACTTATTACCACACAAGAACACATCTGACTATTAATTCCAGCCTGACCAATAGCCATAATATGATACATTTCAACCCTAGCAGAAACAAACCGAGCTCCATTCGACCTAACAGAAGGAGAATCAGAATTAGTCTCAGGCTTCAACGTTGAATATGCTGCAGGACCATTTGCCCTATTCTTCATAGCCGAATATACCAACATTATTCTAATAAATGCCCTAACATCCATTGTATTCCTAGGACCCTTACATTATATCAATCACCCAGAACTATACTCAATCAACTTCATAACAGAAACCCTATTACTTTCAACAACCTTCCTATGAATCCGAGCATCCTACCCTCGGTTCCGATACGATCAACTAATACATCTCCTATGAAAAAACTTCCTCCCACTAACACTAGCATTCTGCATATGATACATCTCCCTACCAATTTTCCTAGCTGGAATTCCCCCCTGCACATAGAAATATGTCTGATAAAAGAGTTACTTTGATAGAGTAAATTATAGAGGTTTAATCCCTCTTATTTCTAGGACAATAGGGTTTGAACCTACACCTAAGAATCCAAAATTCTCCGTGCTACCAATACACCTTATCCTACATAGTAAGGTCAGCTAACTAAGCTATCGGGCCCATACCCCGAAAATGTTGGTCTAAACCCTTCCCGTACTAATAAACCCAATCACACTATTCATCATCTACTTCACCATTCTCATAGGCCCCGCAATCACAATATCAAGCTCCAACTTACTCCTAATGTGAGTAGGATTAGAAATAAGTCTTTTAGCCATTACCCCCCTATTAATTAACAAAAAAAATCCACGATCAACTGAAGCAGCAACAAAATATTTCCTAACACAAGCAACAGCCTCAATAATCATTCTACTAGCCATCGTACTAAACTATAAACAACTAGGGACATGAACACTCCACCAACAAACCAATAACATACTACTTAATATAATACTCATTTCACTAGCCATAAAACTCGGACTAGCCCCATTCCACTACTGACTCCCTGAAGTCACCCAAGGAGTCCCCCTACACATCGGACTAATCTTATTAACCTGACAAAAAATCGCCCCACTATCAATTCTACTCCAAATTTACCAACTCCTAGACCCAACCATCACAACTATTCTCGCAATCTCATCAGTCCTAATAGGCGCCTGAGGAGGACTAAACCAAACACAAACACGAAAAATCATAGCATACTCATCAATCGCCCATATGGGATGAATAATAGCAATCCTTCCGTACAACCCCAACTTAACACTCCTAAACCTGACAATCTACATCCTACTCACCATTCCAATATTCATAGCACTTATAATAAATTCAGCAACAACAATCAACTCATTCTCACTGGCATGAAACAAAACCCCCATAATTCTAGCCATAACATCCATCATCCTCTTATCCTTAGGAGGACTTCCACCTCTCACAGGATTCCTACCAAAATGGGCAATCATCTCAGAACTTCTGAAAAACAACTGCTCAATCCTATCAACACTGATAGCCATCATAGCCCTATTAAACCTATTCTTCTACACACGACTAATCTACTCCATATCACTCACTATGTTTCCAACAAACAACAACTCCAAAATAATCTCCCACCACCCAAACCTAAAATATATCCTCCTTCTACCAGCACTAACAGTTCTAAGTACCCTCACCCTCCCACTCTCATCCCAACTGGTAACATAGAAGTTTAGGATATACAGTCCAAGAGCCTTCAAAGCCCTTAGAAAACAAGCAAGTTTAACTTCTGATAAGGACTGTAAGACTATATCCTACATCCGCTGAATGCAAATCAACTACTTTAATTAAGCTAAGTCCTTTACTAGATTGGAAGGATTCAAACCTACGAAAATTTAGTTAACAGCTAAATACCCTATTACTGGCTTCAATCTACTTCTCCCGCCTATCAGGAAAAGGGCGGGAGAAGCCTTAGTAGAGTGGGTCTCTACACCTTCGAATTTGCAATTCGACATGATAATCACCTTAAGGCTCTTGGTAAAAAGGGGGCTCAACCCCTGTATTTAGATTTACAGTCTAATGCTTACTCAGCCATTTTACCTATGTTCGTAAATCGTTGACTCTTTTCAACTAACCACAAAGATATCGGAACCCTCTACTTATTATTTGGGGCCTGAGCTGGAATAGTAGGAACAGCCCTAAGTATTTTAATTCGAACCGAATTAGGACAACCAGGCGCACTCCTAGGCGACGACCAAATCTATAATGTTATCGTCACAGCCCACGCATTCGTAATAATTTTCTTTATAGTGATACCAATAATAATCGGAGGCTTCGGAAATTGACTAGTACCATTAATAATTGGAGCACCTGACATGGCATTCCCACGAATAAATAACATAAGCTTCTGACTACTTCCCCCATCATTCCTTCTTCTCTTGGCATCATCCATAGTAGAAGCCGGAGCCGGAACCGGATGAACAGTATACCCGCCCTTAGCCGGAAATATAGCCCATGCCGGAGCATCAGTAGATCTAACTATCTTCTCCCTTCACCTAGCTGGAGTATCCTCCATCTTAGGAGCTATTAACTTTATCACTACTATTATCAACATAAAACCACCAGCTATGACTCAATACCAAACACCTCTCTTCGTGTGATCCGTACTAATCACAGCTGTACTACTACTTCTTTCACTACCCGTATTAGCCGCAGGCATCACTATGCTCCTTACAGACCGAAATCTAAACACAACTTTCTTCGACCCTGCTGGAGGTGGAGACCCTATCCTCTACCAACATCTATTCTGATTCTTTGGCCATCCAGAAGTCTACATCCTTATCCTCCCAGGATTCGGAATTATCTCACACGTAGTTACCTATTATTCCGGAAAAAAAGAACCATTCGGATATATAGGCATAGTATGAGCCATAATATCCATTGGCTTCCTAGGATTCATTGTATGAGCACATCACATATTCACAGTAGGATTAGACGTAGACACACGAGCCTACTTCACATCAGCCACAATAATCATCGCAATTCCTACAGGTGTAAAAGTATTTAGCTGACTTGCGACCCTGCACGGCGGCAACATCAAATGATCCCCCGCCATACTATGAGCCTTAGGGTTTATCTTCTTATTTACAGTAGGAGGACTAACTGGAATCGTCTTATCTAACTCATCACTCGACATCGTACTTCATGACACATACTATGTAGTAGCTCATTTCCACTACGTACTATCCATAGGAGCAGTGTTTGCCATCATAGCTGGATTCGTCCATTGATTCCCACTATTTTCAGGCTACACCCTAGATGACACATGAGCAAAAGCCCATTTTGCCATTATATTCGTGGGTGTCAACATAACATTCTTCCCTCAACATTTCTTAGGTCTATCAGGAATACCTCGTCGATACTCTGACTACCCAGATGCATATACCGCATGAAATACAGTATCTTCCATAGGCTCATTTATTTCACTAACAGCTGTACTTGTAATAATCTTCATAATCTGAGAAGCCTTCGCATCAAAACGAGAAGTCCTGTCCGTTTCCTACTCTTCAACAAACCTAGAATGACTTCACGGATGCCCCCCACCCTACCACACATTTGAAGAACCTTCTTATGTAAAAGTTAAATAAGAAAGGAAGGATTCGAACCCCCTACAACTGGTTTCAAGCCAACTTCATAACCACTATGTCTTTCTCAATGAGATATTAGTAAAATAATTACATAACTTTGTCAAGGTTAAATTATAGACTTGAATCTATATATCTTACATGGCTTACCCACTTCAATTAGGCTTACAAGATGCCACATCACCCATCATAGAAGAACTTACAAATTTTCATGATCACACACTAATAATTGTCTTTCTCATTAGCTCCCTAGTATTATACATTATTTCATTAATGTTAACAACAAAACTCACACACACAAGCACAATAGACGCGCAAGAAGTAGAAACAATTTGAACTATTTTTCCAGCTGTCATCCTTATTCTAATCGCCCTGCCTTCCCTACGAATTCTATACATAATAGACGAAATTAACAACCCAGTGTTAACAGTAAAAACCATAGGACACCAGTGATACTGAAGTTATGAGTACACCGACTATGAAGACCTATGCTTTGACTCCTACATAGTCCCAACAAATGACCTAAAACCAGGTGAACTTCGTCTGTTAGAAGTTGACAATCGAGTAGTTTTACCAATAGAACTTCCAATCCGTATATTAATCTCATCCGAAGACGTACTACACTCATGAGCCGTTCCATCTCTCGGACTAAAAACCGACGCAATCCCAGGTCGCCTAAACCAAGCTACAGTAACATCAAATCGACCTGGCTTATTCTACGGACAATGCTCTGAAATCTGCGGCTCAAACCACAGCTTCATGCCCATTGTACTTGAAATAGTACCCCTAAAATACTTCGAAAACTGATCAGCTTCTATAACTTAAACTCATTGCGAAGCTAAGAGCGTTAACCTTTTAAGTTAAAGTTAGAGACTGTAAAGTCTCCACAATGATATGCCGCAACTAGATACATCCACATGATTTACTACAATCGTCTCCTCAATAATTACATTATTTATTCTATTTCAATTAAAAATCTCTTCACAAACTTTCCCCGCACCTCCCTCACCTAAAACTGTAGCCACAGAAAAAACAAACAACCCTTGAGAATCAAAATGAACGAAAATCTATTCGCCTCTTTCATTACCCCAACAGTAATAGGTCTACCAATCGTTGTGACCATCATCATATTCCCATCAATTTTATTTCCATCATCAGAACGCCTAATTAGTAACCGTCTCCATTCATTCCAACACTGACTAATTAAACTTATTATTAAACAAATAATATTAATTCACACACCAAAAGGACGAACCTGAGCACTGATAATTGTCTCACTAATTATATTCATTGGCTCAACAAATCTCCTAGGCCTACTTCCACATACATTTACCCCTACTACCCAGCTATCTATAAATCTAAGTATAGCCATCCCTCTATGAGCAGGAGCTGTAATCCTAGGATTCCGTCACAAACTGAAAAATTCTTTAGCACACTTCCTACCACAAGGAACACCTATTTCACTCATCCCTATATTAATCATCATCGAAACTATCAGCCTATTTATTCAACCAATAGCACTAGCAGTACGACTAACAGCAAACATCACCGCAGGCCACCTACTAATACATCTAATTGGAGGGGCTACCCTAGTACTTATAAACATCAGCCCACCAACCGCCACAATTACATTTATTATTTTACTCCTACTCACAGTACTTGAATTCGCAGTAGCCTTAATTCAAGCCTACGTATTTACTCTTCTAGTAAGCCTATATCTACATGATAACACATAATGACCCACCAAACCCATGCATATCACATAGTAAACCCAAGTCCATGACCACTAACAGGAGCACTATCAGCCCTTCTACTCACATCCGGCTTAGTAATGTGATTTCACTATAACTCCACAATTCTCCTATCACTAGGCCTGCTAACAAACATCCTGACTATATACCAATGATGACGAGATATCATCCGTGAAGGCACATATCAAGGCCACCACACCCCTATCGTACAAAAAGGACTCCGATACGGAATAATCCTATTCATCGTCTCCGAAGTATTTTTCTTTGCCGGATTTTTTTGAGCCTTTTACCACTCCAGCCTAGTTCCCACCCACGACCTAGGAGGCTGCTGACCACCAACAGGAATCACCCCCTTAAATCCCCTAGAAGTTCCCCTCCTAAATACATCAGTCCTTCTGGCATCAGGAGTCTCAATTACATGAGCACATCACAGCCTAATAGAAGGAAATCGAAACCACATAAACCAAGCCTTATCAATTACCATCCTCCTGGGCCTATACTTTACCATCCTACAAGCCTCAGAATACTTCGAAACATCATTCTCTATTTCAGACGGAATTTACGGCTCAACATTCTTCATAGCAACAGGATTCCATGGCCTACATGTAATTATTGGCTCAACCTTCCTCACTGTATGCCTATTACGACAACTAAAATTTCACTTCACATCAAAACACCACTTCGGATTTGAAGCAGCAGCATGATACTGACACTTCGTAGACGTAGTTTGACTATTCCTATACGTTTCTATCTATTGATGAGGATCATACTCTCTTAGTATAACCAATATAACTGACTTCCAATTAGTAGATTCTGAAAATACCCAGAAGAGAGTAATTAACCTATTTATTATTATTATAATTAACACTGCCCTATCCCTTATCCTCATTTCAATCGCATTTTGACTCCCTCAGATAAACCTCTACTCCGAAAAAGCAAACCCATATGAATGTGGCTTCGACCCAACAAGCTCCGCACGCCTCCCTTTCTCAATAAAATTTTTCCTAGTAGCCATCACATTCCTACTATTCGACCTAGAAATCGCCCTACTACTTCCCCTCCCATGAGCAATTCAGACAACCAACATCACCACAATAATAATAACCGCCTTTATCCTAGTCACTATCTTAGCCCTTGGCCTAAGCTACGAATGAACACAAAAGGGGTTAGAATGAACAGAATAATTGGTAATTAGTTTAAACAAAAATTAATGATTTCGACTCATTAGATTATGATAGCAGTCATAATTACCAACAATGACTTCTACCTTCCTTAATCTAACCCTAGCATTCACACTATCACTATTAGGTACCTTCATATTTCGCTCCCACCTGATATCTACCCTCCTTTGTCTAGAAGGCATAATGCTATCTCTATTCATCATAACCTCAACATCCACATTAAACTCCAACTCCATAATCTCCATAACTATCCCAATCACCATTCTAGTCTTTGCCGCCTGCGAAGCAGCAGTAGGCCTGGCCCTACTAGTAAAAATCTCAAACACCTATGGAACAGACTACGTACAAAATCTTAATCTCCTACAATGTTAAAAATTATTCTCCCATCTCTCACACTCCTTCCACTAACATGACTTTCAAGCAACAAAAAAGTCTGAATTAATGTTACCTCATACAGCTTCCTAGTAAGCCTAGCAAGCCTATCACTACTATGACAAAATGACGAAAACTACCTAAATTTTTCAACCACATTCTCCTCTGACCCCTTATCCACTCCACTAATCATTTTAACAACCTGACTCCTCCCACTAATACTACTCGCCAGCCAAAATCACATAAAAAAAGAAAACTTCACACACCAAAAACTCTACATCTCAATACTAGTAAGCCTTCAAATCTTACTTATCATAACATTTTCCGCAACAGAACTAATTCTATTCTACATCCTATTTGAAGCCACTCTCATCCCAACATTAATCATCATCACCCGATGAGGCAACCAACCAGAACGCCTAAACGCAGGTATTTACTTCCTATTTTACACACTAATCGGCTCCATCCCCCTTCTAATCGCCCTCCTCTCAATCCAAAACTCAATAGGAACCCTCAACTTTCTAATTCTCTCTCTTACAGCACACCCTCTGCCCCCTACATGATCCAATAACATCCTATGACTGGCATGTATAATGGCATTCATAATCAAAATACCCTTATATGGAGTACACCTGTGACTACCAAAAGCCCACGTAGAAGCCCCAATTGCTGGCTCTATAATCCTAGCGGCAATTCTCCTCAAACTAGGAGGCTACGGAATAATACGAATCTCCATAATCCTAGACCCCCTAACAAAATCCCTCGCCTACCCCTTCATCATGCTCTCACTATGAGGTATAATTATAACCAGCTCAATCTGCCTACGCCAAACAGACTTAAAATCATTAATCGCTTACTCATCAGTAAGCCATATAGCCTTAGTCATTACAGCCATTATAATCCAGACACCATGAAGTTTTATAGGAGCCACAATATTAATAATCGCACATGGCCTGACCTCATCACTCCTTTTCTGCCTAGCAAACACTAACTACGAACGAATCCACAGCCGAACCATAATTATAGCCCGAGGCCTACAAATAATCTTCCCATTAATAGCAACATGATGACTACTAGCAAGCCTAGCTAACCTAGCCCTACCACCTCTAATTAACCTTATAGGTGAACTATTTATTGTAATGGCAACATTCTCCTGATCAAACCCCTCTATTATCCTCATGGCAACAAACATTGTCATCACAGGAATGTATTCAATGTACATAATTATCACAACCCAACGAGGCAAACTAACTAGCCACATAAACAACCTTCAACCCTCCCACACACGAGAACTGACACTCATAGCTCTCCACATTATCCCTCTTATCCTACTAACAGTCAACCCTAAACTTATTACAGGCCTGACAATATGTAAACATAGTTTACAAAAAACATTAGACTGTGAATCTAACAACAGGAAGTTTAACTCCTTGTTTACCAAGAAAGTATGCAAGAACTGCTAATTCATGCACCCATACATAAACATATGGCTTTCTTACTTTTATAGGATAGAAGTAATCCATTGGTCTTAGGAACCAAAAACCTTGGTGCAACTCCAAATAAAAGTAATTAACATAATAACATCCTCAATCCTTACAATCTTAATCTTACTCACAACACCAATCATTATCTCCATAACTAACCTGCCCAAACTTATTAATTTCCCATCATACGCCACCTCATCCATCAAACTCTCATTTTTCATCAGCCTCCTACCACTACTACTATTCTTCCATCACAACACAGAATACATAATCACTAACTGACATTGACTTACTATCAACTCCATTAAACTCACTATAAGCTTTAAAATTGACTATTTCTCAATCCTATTTCTATCAGTAGCTCTATTCGTAACATGATCAATCATACAATTCTCTTCATGATACATACATTCAGACCCTCACATCAACCGATTTATTAAATACCTAATACTATTCCTAATCACCATACTAATTTTAACATCAGCTAACAACCTATTCCAACTATTCATTGGATGAGAAGGAGTAGGGATTATATCTTTCTTATTAATCGGGTGGTGGTACGGCCGTGCAGATGCCAACACAGCAGCCCTTCAAGCAATCCTGTACAACCGAATTGGAGATGTTGGCTTTATCCTGGCTATAGCCTGATTCTGCCTAAACATAAACTCATGAGAACTTCAACAAATCTTCTTAACCAACAAAAATAACCTAGTACCCCTCATAGGGCTTCTAATTGCAGCTACAGGAAAATCTGCCCAATTTGGACTTCACCCATGACTCCCATCAGCTATAGAAGGCCCAACCCCTGTATCTGCCCTACTACACTCAAGCACTATAGTAGTTGCAGGAATCTTCCTGATAATCCGATTCCACCCACTAACCTCAAATAACAGCACTATCCTAACAACCATACTATGCCTTGGAGCCATTACCACACTATTCACAGCAATCTGTGCACTCACCCAAAACGACATCAAAAAAATCGTAGCCTTTTCCACATCCAGTCAACTAGGCCTTATAATAGTCACGCTAGGAATTAACCAACCCTACCTAGCTTTCCTCCACATCTGCACCCATGCCTTCTTTAAAGCCATATTATTCATATGCTCTGGGTCAATTATCCACAGCCTTAACGACGAACAAGATATCCGAAAAATAGGTAACCTAATAAAAACAATACCATTCACATCATCCTGCCTCATCATCGGAAGCCTAGCCCTAACCGGAATACCTTTCCTTACAGGATTCTACTCAAAAGATCTCATCATTGAAGCCATTAACACGTGCAACACCAACGCCTGAGCCCTAATAATCACTCTAATCGCCACATCCATAACTGCTATCTACAGCATGCGAATTATTTACTTCGTCACCATAACAAAACCACGTTACTCCCCACTAATCACCATAAGCGAAAATAACCCAAATCTTATTAACCCTATTAAACGCCTAGCACTAGGAAGCATTCTGGCCGGTTTCCTTATTTCATTAAACATCCCTCCCACTAATATCCAAATCCTCACAATACCCTGATACCTAAAAATGACAGCCCTATTCGTCACAATCCTAGGATTTGCTATCGCCCTAGAACTCAACAATCTAACCCTAAATTTATCAATAAACAAAACCACCAAACTCTCATCATTCTCAACCTCACTAGGCTACTTCCCATCAATCATACACCGAACCATCCCCCAAAAAACCCTAGGCCCTAGCTACAAAGTATCCTTGAATCTTCTAGATCTAATCTGACTAGAAAAAGCAATCCCAAAATCAACCTCAATCACCCACACTCACCTATCCAAAATAATAACCAATCAAAAAGGGCTAGTAAAACTATATTTCCTATCTTTCCTAATTACAATCTCACTAATTTTTATCTTCCACATACTTAATCCCGAGTGATTTCAATAATAATAAAAATACCAGCAAACAAAGATCACCCAGCCACCACCATTATTCAAACAGAATAACTGTAAATAGCTGCAACCCCAATTCCACCCTCCAATATTATCCCAACATCATCAACTTCATACATCAACCAATCGCCTAAATTACCAAAATCAACCAACCCAATTTCATCATTCAAACTAAACAAATAAAACACCACCAACTCCATAAAAACCCCTAACACAAGAAACCCAAAAATAAACCAATTAGAGCCCCAAGTCTCCGGATACTCCTCAGTAGCCATAGCAGCTGTATAACCAAATACAACCAACATCCCACCTAAATAAACTAAAAACACCATCAACCCTAAAAATGAACCCCCAAACCCCAAAACTATTAAACACCCAATACCTCCACTAACAACTAAACCAAGCCCCCCATAAATAGGTGAAGGCTTCAATGCCAACCCTAAACACCCAGTCAAAAATAATAAACTTAAAACAAGCATATAATTTGTCATTATTCCTACACAGCATTTAACTGTGACCAATGACATGAAAAATCATCGTTGTAATTCAACTATAGAAACATCTAATGACAAACATTCGAAAATCTCACCCTTTACTCAAAATCATTAACCACTCCTTCATCGACCTGCCCACCCCATCCAACATCTCATCATGATGAAACTTCGGCTCCCTCCTAGGAGTATGCCTCATAATCCAAATCATCACGGGCCTGTTCCTGGCAATGCACTACACATCTGACACTATAACAGCATTCTCATCAGTCACACATATTTGCCGAGACGTAAACTACGGATGACTAATCCGATACTTGCATGCTAACGGAGCCTCAATATTTTTCATCTGCCTCTTCCTTCACGTAGGTCGAGGCATATACTACGGATCTTACACCTTCCTAGAGACATGAAACATTGGAGTCATCCTACTATTTGCAGTTATAGCAACCGCATTCATAGGATACGTACTCCCATGAGGACAGATATCCTTCTGAGGAGCCACAGTAATTACAAACCTACTATCAGCTATCCCTTATATCGGCACTACCCTGGTCGAATGAATCTGAGGAGGATTCTCAGTAGACAAAGCAACTCTAACACGATTTTTCGCATTCCACTTCATCCTACCATTTATCATCGCCGCTCTCGCAATTGTTCACCTTCTTTTCCTCCACGAAACAGGATCAAACAACCCCACAGGACTAAACTCTGACGCAGACAAAATTCCATTTCATCCATACTACACAATCAAAGACCTCCTAGGAGTATTCATCCTAGTCCTATTTTTAATAATCCTAGTGCTATTCTTCCCAGACCTCCTAGGAGACCCAGATAACTACACACCTGCCAACCCCCTAAACACCCCACCCCACATCAAACCAGAATGATATTTCCTCTTTGCCTACGCTATTCTACGCTCTATCCCTAACAAACTAGGAGGAGTAGTAGCCCTAGTCCTATCAATCCTAGTCCTAGCTCTCCTGCCATTCTTACACACTTCAAAACAACGCAGCCTGATATTTCGCCCTATCACCCAAATCCTATACTGAATTCTCGTGGCCAACCTTCTCGTCCTAACATGAATCGGGGGACAACCCGTAGAACACCCATTCATCATTATCGGCCAACTAGCATCCATCAGCTACTTTTCAATTATCCTCATCCTAATGCCAATCTCTGGAATTATTGAAGACAAAATACTAAAATGAAATTAATGTCCCGATAGTATAAAAATTACTTTGGTCTTGTAAACCAAAAATGAAGAGCCAATCTTCTCAGGACATCAAGAAGAAGGAATTAACTCCCCACCATCAACACCCAAAGCTGATATTCTAATTAAACTACTCCTTGACAGTACATAAAATGATCTAGAACATTAGAACATTAATGTATATCGTACATTAACTTATCTTCCTCTAGCATATAAGCATGTAATTTTCAATAATGGACCAAGACATAACATCTGAATTCCAATTCAATCTACAACAACATGAATATCCTTAAACACATTAACATAATGATTTACAGACATATCTGTGTTATCAGGCATGCACCATACAGTCATAAACCCTTCTCTTCCATATGACTATCCCCTACCCCAATTGGTCTATATTTCTACCATCCTCCGTGAAATCAACAACCCGCCCACTAGTCCCCCTCTTCTCGCTCCGGGCCCATTAAACTTGGGGGTGACTAACCTGAAACTTTACCAGGCATCTGGTTCTTACTTCAGGGCCATCAATTGCTTTATCGTCCATACGTTCCCCTTAAATAAGACATCTCGATGGTAACGGGTCTAATCAGCCCATGACCAACATAACTGTGGTGTCAGACATTTGGTATTTTTTAATTTTCGGATGCCTTCCTCAACATAGCCGTCAAGGCATGAAGGTCAGCCCAAAGTCCTGCAGTACCTCTTAATGAAGTGTCATTTATCCCCATAGACAAAGCTCGGAAAGCTATTAATTCATGCTTGTTAGACATACAAATCTATTAATACTAGGAACCCACTAACAAACCCCCTTCCCCCTGCCGCCTAAATTTAATGCCAAACCCCAAAAACATTAAAAAAGAAAAAAGAAAATACTTAATTCTTACTTGGCCTCATTCATTCTAGTAGTCCACAAAATTTTAACACAAATCCTAGTATCAGTAAAATTTCACGAAACGAAAATCCATCTGACCAGAACCCCCTCCACCCACTCATCCTTAACAAATCTTACTCGAACTACC